AACTAAATCACAAGCTTCTGATAAAAAACGAGCAGTTTTAGTAAGATTTGTAATATGAATACCTTTACGCTTGGCAGAAATATAAGGTGCCATCCTAGGATTCCATTTCCTAGTACCATGACCAAAATGAACTCCCGCTTCCATCATCTCTTCCAAATTGATATTCCAATATCTTCTTGTCATTTCTCCCCCCCACTTCCGCTTTTTTTTGAAAAAAAAAAAAGCGACGAGGTTGCCCTGAACTAAATAATTGTTCCGATGGAACATTTTCTTCTACCGGAGATTGGCCGTGTCGATGTCGATACACGATCCAAACCCCTACCCTCTATTCGTTATTATCTTTATTTCGATTACCACATAAAATGACCATAAATAAAGAGTTTTTTTTTAATTCAAATTGAAAAAGTATGAATCCACTTTTTGGAATCATTAAATCCTCTAAATGATTGTTCTGATGTATCATGAAACTTCTTTGAAATAGAAGAATCAAATAATTCTCTGTTGTGGAACAAAATATCTCTGATTTCCCCCTCGAAAAAATTCTTCTTTTTGGTTTTCAAAGGAATGTTCTTATGTTGCCTTGAACGATGCACTAATCCTTTGAATCCGGTACCAACGGGTATCATCCCCCCTATAACAACGTTCTCTTTTAGGCCTTTCAACCAATCGATACGGCCCCGGAGAGCAGCTTTGGCTAAAACTCGAGCAGTTTCTTGAAAACTCGCTTCAGATATGAAACTTTGCGTATTCAAAGATGCCCTTGTTATTCCCAATAGGATGGCGCGGTAACAGATCGATTCTTCCAAAGCGCGCCCCGTTCGCGCCGCTCGCAACAATCCAATTAGTTCTCCAGGTAAAAAAACATTAGACATTCCATCCTCTGAAACCAACACCTTTGATGTTATTTGGCGTACAATAATTTCTATGTGCCTATTATGGATTTGCACCCCCTGGGATCGATAAACCTTTTGGATCTTATTAACCAAAGATATACGACTTTGCACTATAGTTAGCTCAGCCCCAATCAAGAATCCCCAAGGAATTCCAAGAATTTTTTTTATATGCTCGTTCCAACCCTCAATTCTTTTTTTTAGGTTCATCGATATTGAATCAATTGAACGCACTTCTAACACTTGTTCCACTTTTGGAAGACCCTGCGTTATATCACCGGATCTCGATTTTTCATATATAAATGTAACTAATGTATCTCCTTCGTAAAGGATTTCTCCATAATGACCATGAACAGTTGCTCCTGGAGTGGCCAAATAAGGCTTGGCGGATCTTATTACTACAGAGTCAACTTGAACAATCAAAACTTGACCCGATTTGAGATGGGGTCCGTTTTTGGCTATACATACATTTTCACAAATAAACTGTCCAAGACTAATTATTGTAGATCTTTCTTCAAAATTATTATGATAATAATTAGGATGACAAAAATACCAATTCAAATTGAATGAATTCAAAACGATGTTACTGCATGAATCGGGATTCAAAATTCTCCCATTTTCATCCATTAAATAATAGTTAATTACTTGAAAAGTCTGTTTTAAATTTTCAAGTTGCAAATATTTAGTTACCAAAATAGGATTATGAGTTATTAAATAGTAAAATGAATAAAAATTCAAAAATTGAAGGACTGTTCCTAAAGGGCCAATCAAATTCCTAATTTGAATTATAGGATCTGTTTTAATTGATTCTTTTATCACATTGTGATATTTTCCAGCGTTGAATGGACCCATTCGGAAACAATTAGATGATGACAAAATTATCAAAGATGGGCATTCCTTATTTTTATTTAACAACGTGCGAATAGTTCCTTGATTTTGGCTAAGTGATTGTTGAATTTTTGTCTTGGAATAAAAGGGATTGCTATTGGTGTAATCTGACACATTATCTGAATCTGAGATCAATCCTGAGCCTGAGGGATCATTCCTTTTTCTGAGATACGAAATAGGGAATTTCACTAAGTCAATTCTTAGGAAATCTCGAATCAGACCATTTGTACTTACTTCAACAAAGGAAGTATGAGCCTCTTCGATAGAAGAACTTTTTTTGTCTTGGTCCCAATTCAAAATTAAACAAGTCCGAACTAATTGAATACTTGTATCAGAAATTCCCCGAATTGGTTTGCCATTTCTGTAAACAATATAATTGACAACTCGAAGTTGTATATTATCCCTTTCTTGTAACAGATCCGGGGGGAAGAGTGTTGCTAAATTTATACCGTCCGATATTTCATATGTCACTACGGGTCGAACTAAAACAAAATACTTTTTCTTAGTAGGTGTGATCCGTTGGACATAGATCCAATTTTTCAATTTTTTGGATTCCTTAGAATTTGTTTTTCCTGTTCCTGGGGGTATCAAGATGCCACTGTGTCGGGATATCTTATCTGTCTCTCCAGGAAAATGGATATCTCCAGAAAAGATTTTCAGTTCAATCCTTTTTTTTTTTCTCTCCACTCGGACTAATCCGCCCACTTGGCTTCTTGTATTTA